CTCTGCCTCACACAAATTCTTCTTGATATAGCTCGATATAGGATCTATGGGGGAATTACTTATAAATTGATTTTGTGCAACAGCCCTTCCTATCTGATAGAAAAGGATCCCATGATCTGGAACCGATCTTACCTTGGCTCGGAACTGCCAAGTTTGGCTATGAAGAGCAGATCGAATTATATTAGTGTCTACCATTGATTTCTTCTGTGCAATACTAATTGATAGGGCCGCATTAGTAAGTGCTACAACATCTTCTATAGTGGAACCCATGCGTATGGACCCGAATCCCTTAGTATGGGGCATTTCCTTTTCCAAGTGAAATCCCCTAGTATATGAAAGAGTGAAAAACAACTTTCGTTGTTCTGGAATAAGAAGTCTTCGTATCTTAATGCATGTATGTAACCTATTCGGGGCTATTAGAGCGGGATCCACTTTTTGCGGAATATGAGTCGAAGCAATAACAAGACTATTTTGAGTGGAAGATCTTTCACAATCCCTGGAGAGATGGTTCACTAATAGACCGAGGGATAAGGAATTCGCCTCCTTCGCATCCAGCTCATGAATGTTTGGAACCCATATTATGCAAGGAGACATTGCTTTTGCGAATTCGAATTGAAGGGTGGTAAAAATTTTTTCTAGTTCCGGTATCATATACACATTCCTGCCATTTCGAATCTCCCACTCCGTATAAGAGAGGATATCATGAAAGAGGATATCATGAAAGAGGATATCCTCATCAATATCCTCACGAACATCAATAGCGTCATCACTATCGTCATCACTATCATCCTCAAAACCCTCATCAATAGGCAAATCCGACTGGTCAATCGTTAACTTGTTCAGAAATACCCTAAATAAAGGAAGATAGGAGTTTTCCGCTAGGTATTTGACCAAATAGGATCGTCCAGTTCCTCGAGAACCTATCAATAAAATACCACTGGAGGGGGATAGCGCTAAGCGGAGCGAAAAGGGTTTTCGCAAATGAAAACTATCCCCCTCACACGGGGTTTTTGAATATGAATAAGTGATTGTGTGATAATGAGCAAGAAATATACGTCTTTCCGCTAAACAAAGTGCATTGAACTCATAATTCATTAGAAACTTTTTATGAATGTCAACTAAGTATCGTAAGTAAATTGCTCCCGGCTCTTCAATCATTTGATAACCCGAGTCATTCTTTGATAAATGATCACTATGAGTCAGACTCAATAGAATTTGATCAATCCCTTTTTCTCTCGTTAAGGTGGCGAACTGAACGAATATATCTCTTTCTTTATTCTCAACCAACTCACTGGTCGCGATAAAGGATTCTATTGGATCATCAATCCAATCACTGTTCACTTTTTTTTTTTTTATTAGAAATGAATAAAGAGCCCTACTCGTAGGGCTGAGATGTCTTGTATTTCTCGAAAAAGTGATTCGATTAATCGGATTTGGTATGATACTTATGAGATCGATGAGATTGATATTCCAAAAGCGTATTGATTTGACCCCATAAGCGGGACCAACACCCCACAGCATGTTGCGTATTTCTTCTAGAAAATATACTAATTGTTCCAGAGCAACTAGAAAGAGATTCTCGAAAGAATTCCGTTCAGATGGAGGATAGCTATCCCGAAGTTTTTGTAACTCAATGGTGTATAATGGAATCATCAAGGATTTGGCCTTTTTGAACCCTGTATGCAACTTACTACATTCTCGGGAAATAATGAGAAGATTTCTACAAACGAAATATCCAGCAAGAAGGAAAACGATTGAACAGACGAACTCCCCAACATTTAGCGATCTCAGATGTGTCCATATCAATGGTGGCTCATTATTTCGATGAATCGGTTCTTGGGACAGAAGAAACCGAAAATTAGGTAAACAATTACTCCAAATCTCACTTATCAGATCCCAACCCAATTTTTCCTTAAGAATTCGCCCTGATCGATGCATAATATCACGAAAAACGGATCCAAATTTGTGAATGATAGGTAATAGGTCTGAAACGGTATCTAAAAATATCCATTTTAGATATTTGTACCCTATCGAAGTAAGGAACCATGGCATATATTTTTTGAATAGATTCCATTTTGAGAGAATTGAAAAAGCAATCTCTCTATCCATCTCCACTTTTTCAACGCATTTCTTTAGACCAAGATTCCGTTTTTTCCTCTTTTCAGATGGAAAATCTTTCTCAGTGTGAGTCAAACCCATATTTAAGAGATACTGATACAAGTTCTCCCCTTCTGAATCAGATAGATTCATATCCGAAAGAGGTTGACAATAAGTTCTTTCAAAATTTTCTATTTGTCCCTCTGTTCCAGGTGTTCCAGAAATGTCTGCGATCGAATAACTACGAACGAACGGGTCGTATCGAATTGGAAAATGGAAAGATTTGTACAAGATTGGTGAAATAGTATCTCTCTCCAAAAAGGCATATTTTTTTTTACCGCCGCCCAAAGAAAAGATTTTGTTGCGAATGAACAAGGTATTCAGGAATTGTCCATATGTAAAATCATAATTCTTGATACGGGCCTTTTTCACATAAAAAGGGAATTTTTTCTTACAATAGAAAGGGAACTGATGTAGATTATTCAAGAATCGAAGTCGATTTGCTTTATAAAAAGCAGATATCAAGGAACTTCTATCAAATGGTTTCACGGGATTCAGCCAATTGTCTTGATCGTGGCATATCCTTGATAAATAGGAAGAATCCGTGTTATCAAAAGATTTCCTGTTGAAGGGTGATATGGCTCCTCGATTGATCTCCGATTTTTCGGAAGTATCGAAGGGTTTCCGGGTTTTCAAAAGAACGTTTGGAGCACCTATCGAACCTTTCGCGATAAGGATCTCGAACCTATTAATGGGGATATTCCCGAAACTCAGAAAGAAAAAAGGAAGGTAGTTATACAAAAAAAGAACTAACTTGGACCAAGGAATCGAATTAAGTAACTTGCTAAGGAACTTTCTAAGTACCCTGATAAGTAACTTTAAGAAAAGTTTAAGCACCTTGGGCAGCTGGTAAAAAATTAACGTAGATAACTCTTCCAAATCAAGTAACTTGGGTAACAACAAATCAAGTGACATAGCAAAATCTTCTGGGTCGATCAACTCAAACCAATGAAGCGAATTACGGAACTCGTGAAACCATGACAACAAATTAATTACCAACTTACTTAACAAGTTAAGCAAGTTAAGTAAGTTGGCTTTTAAGTTAAGTAAGTTGGTAAGTAAGTTGGCTTTTAAGTTAAGTAAGTTGGCTTTTAAGTTAAGTAAGTTGGTAAGTAAGTTGGTAAGTAAGTTGGACAAAAGGAAAGGAAGTGACTTAAAAAGGAAAGGAAGTGACTTAAAAAAAGCTATTTTACGTCTGTTCTCCTCTTCCAAATGTTCCTGGAAATTCTTGAAGCCATCAGACCATTTGGCCCTAGATGCATTAGGATTCCAATTCATGGATCTATCGGTTCGAGAACGAAAAAGAATAGGATCGAACCCTTTCTTCTTCTGGTTTTTTTTTAAATTTGATAAATGTTGGTTGATCGTAGAACTCATTAGAGTTCTATGATTCAGAGTATCATTTCCTATTTGATCTCTTTCAATTCCGTTGCGATCGGATCTATTCATTAACAAGAATTGATTCAATACATTTTTTATGTACCCATAGGTGTTATATTGGATTTGAGTCAGATTTCGGATCAATCCGTATTGATTGACTGCCTCGACCCATTTTTTTGGGATCCTTCCATAAAAAGATTCATTCTCTTCATAAAAAAGAGGAGGTAGAACCAATAAAAATTTCTTTTTCGACTCATCCCTGGAGTTGAATACCTCATTCAAGAATTGTTTTTGATCCAATCCGTAGGAATCAATAAAAAAAGAAAATCCCTTATGATACACCCGATCCGCCTCGGTTATTGATAGAATGAAAAGATCTGCCATTTCTTGAAATCTGGAGTCCCATCCCGGATCTGAGGAAATAGAATGAATTGAGACAGTATTTTGTAAATGCGGAATCGTCTTGAATAGATTAACTATTTCTTTCTTTTCCGCTCGCCTCAAAGCGACAAAAGAAAGATCTTGTTCTTTCTTTTTCTTCAACAATTTCGGATCTCTCGCGGACCTCTCCGTAGGATTCCAACGCAGATGAAGTTCTGACCATAAGCCAAAAGATCCCTTCAATTGGCTAGACTCCTTGCAGATCGGATCATCCATCTCTTTCCGATCCAAGAAAGAGCTGTCAGAGATCTTTTTTCCTTTTGGAAGATCCAGGAGTGAAACAATCAATCTATTGATATTGGAACACTGAAAAGATTCTTCCAATGTATCATTTCTGGGTCCAATGGAATTCATAGGTATAGGAAGAAGCCCTCTCAAATAGAGATTCTTCCTTTCGACCAGCTTTGCATTCGTAATACGATATATAAGGAACACTACTACAAATAATGGTAAACCCTTTACTACACCCTTGATACGAGAACCCTGCGAATTGCGGGAAAGTAAGATAATCCAAATTCGGAAGTTCAAGAGTTTTAGAAAACGCTCTTGATCAAAAACAATGTAAATCAAAGATCTCAGTAACTTGAATTTAGGGGCCAAATCCGGATAAATCTCCAGCTCCATTAATAGCCCTCTGAGCTCTAGTAAAAAAAAATGTAAGTCGAATTCCGAGGGCCGACGGTCCCGCTTTTTCCTAATCATAAGGTTTATTCCTCTCTATTTTTTTTCAAAATAAACGAATACGTAAAACACGTGTTCTTATATATTATACGCAATTATTGTAGACCAAAAAATTGATGAATAAAATAAAAGAAATATTCAATTCTGCTTTTTATTTTTCAAATTCATGTCTTAAGACTCCGTCGTAATTTTTTACTGACCAAGGGACCCCCGATCAAACTTCCAATTTCTTTCTATTCTATCTAGAATGCCATTTTTTTTTTTTTCCTTGGGGTTTTTTACTGAATGCGGGGCCGGGCGAATGACGGGAATTGAACCCGCGCATGGTGGATTCACAATCC